ATTGAAATCCATTGTGTATCATATCTGAGGGATTCCTTGGTTCGGGCCGAAGAAGCAATGGCACTCGATCCTTATCAAACTGACTGCAATCTTTTTCTGTCCGTGAGAATCCCTCTAGATCTGTCCGTGAGAATCCCTCTAGAATGCCTTCTATTTCTAATAGGCCATGAACTAGATCAAAATCATTCTCAACGAGTCTACCATAAGCGATCCTATTGTTTTCATCTGGTTCGGGTGGAGACCAAAGATCTTGAGCGACCAATCCGGCAGAACAATTCAAAAGATAAAGAAGTATCGTTAATTTCTTCGTGCTCATTCCAAGTTCGTAGTACGATCTGTACAAATAAGAATCCCCTTCGTTACAGAATGTCTTCTGCAAATAGATAGATATCGGATCTATGGGGCAATTACTTAGAAGTAAATTTTGTGCTACAGCCCTTCCTATCTGATAGAAAAGGAGCCGAGAATTCTGAACCGGTATTACATGGGCTCGCAAATCGCAAGTTTGTCTATGACGAGCGAATCTAATTGTATTTTCGTCTATAATTGATTTCCCATGTGCAATACTAATCGATAGGGCCTCATTGGTAAGTGCTATAAGATCTTGTGCATTGGAACCCATGGTTATGGCCGCGAATCCATTAGCCTGGAACGCTTTTTTTTCCAAGCGAAATCCCCTAGTATATGAAAGAGTGAAAAAGTGCTTTCGTTGTTGTGGAAGAAGAGGCCTTCGTACCTTAATGCACGTATCTAATCGATGCGGAGCTATTAGAGAGGGATGCACGAATTGGGGAAAATGGGTCGAAGCAATAACAAGACTATTTCCAGTGGAAGATCTTTCACAATCCCAGGAGAGAAGGTTCACTAATAGCTCGAGGGAGAAGGAACCCGAATCCCTAAAATGCAGCTCATGAATGTTTGGAATCCATATTATGCAAGGAGAGATTGCTTTTGTTAATTCGATTTGAAGGCTGATATAAAATTGGGCTACGCGCCACACCGTGTCCATCTCCTCAGTTAGCTCATCCATCCTAGTTAGCTGTTCCAGCTCCCCATTAATATCGTCATGAGCATCCAGATCCTCAAAAATCTTGGCACGACCATCAATATCAATATCAATATCCATATCGTCAAAAACATGAATATCTTGATTAATAGTCTCAATAGCGTCACGAGCATCAAAAAAAATCTCGATCTCATCATCACTGGCATCACTGTCCTCATCATCATCAACAAAACGAAAAACGGTATCCCGGAACTTGTCCAGAAATATCGTAATGAAAGGAAGATAGGAGTTTTTCGTTAGGTATTTGACCAAATAGGATCGTCCAAGTCCTATAGAACCTATCACTAAAATACCCCTAGAGGGGGTTACGGCTAAGCGGAGCGAAAAGGGTTGTAGATCTGGGACATGAACACTATTAGCCCCAGACGGGGTTTGTGCATAAGTGATTGTCTGATAATGAGCAAGGAATAGCCGTCTTTCTGCTAAAGAGGATGTATCGAACTCATAATTTAGTAGATCCTTGTTATGAAGGTCAATTAAGTTTCCTAAGTAAATTTCTCCCGGTTGTTCCATGATTTGAGAATCAAAGTCATTCTTTGAGAAATGATCACTCTGAGTCAGACTCCATAAAATTTTTTCAATCCTTTTTTCTGGCGTTAAGGTGGAGAACTGAATCAAGACTTCTCTTTCTTCATCCTCAACCCAATCACTGTTTGTGGCCCAGTCTTCTATCTTTTCATCAATCCAATACCCGCTCACCTTTTTTCTTTTTCTTAGCACTGAATAGATCTCTTTACTTGTATGACTTAGATATCTCGTATTTATCGAAAAAGTGAGTGGATCGAAGGGCATACTTATGAGATCGATGATCTCGACGAGCTTTTTCTTCCAATTTTTCTTCTTATTAAAGCGTATTCCATCAGCATTACGCAAGAACATCTTTTGCAGAGCACCTAGAAAGAGATTAGTTAACCTGAACCAGAAAGAATTCGATTCAGATAGAGGATACCTATCCAGAAGTTTTCCCACCTCAATCTCAAGCATAGATGATTCCATTATAAAAGATTTGACCGTTTTGAACTCTGTCTGTAACTCACTAGCGGTCCAGAAAACAGAGCAAAGAGGTGTCACAACGAGATATCCAGCAACAATAAGAAGGAAAAAGATTGCATAGAGGAACTCCTGAAGATTTGCCGATCTCAGATGTGTCGATCTCAATGGTGGCTTATTATTAAGAGGACTCATGTCTTGGGACAGAACAAGCTTATGGAAAGACGTCCTCTGAATCGTACTTATCTTCCTCTGAATCTTACTTATCTTCCTCTGAATCTTCCTTATCAGAGTATATTGCCTCTTCCATTTTGTAAGACAAAATTGAATCTGTTTAATTCGCCCTTTTGTAACTGCTACCTCAATAATATCACTAATAATATCAATACAAATGGATACACTATCCATAAAAATGGATACAAACTTGTTTTTGCTCTTTAGTCT